TAGACTCGAAGCTCTTCATAGTCAGGCGTGGTATAAAATCTTCTCTCAAAAAGAGACAGACCAGAGATGACAGAGGAAGGTATTCGGTTCAAAAAAGATACGGCAGTCAGAACAGCTTCAGTCCAAAATTGACTAAGGACAGAAGCAAGCTACAAGCATTAGCAACCGTTTTCGTTTAATCTTTTGTAAAAAAAAAAAAAAAGAAGCAGCGAAGAAAACAAGACAGTAAGTTGTTGCGCTAACTCGCTAGCGCTAGCGCACTACGGCTTTTCAGCCTCCTGCAGTTCATTCCATTCCCTTCGCTACACTCGACTTAAACCACCTATGAACTCACCCATAAGGAAACTTGTCAAGTAGGTCTTTCGAGCCTTTCCTTTTTTTACAAATCTGGTAAGGTGGGGTATTATCCTTAAGTCTGCTTTATAAATCTTTAGTCGTCTTTCAGTACTGGCGAAGCTTTAATTGAAGACCCTTCAGTGCCGTTTCGTTTGGGCCCCTGGGTACCTTCTCCGCACTTAGCTGTAAGCATTTCAAGTAGATAAAATCATAAAAGAAGAAATGGGAAGGAGTACTTACATTATGCGCTATTATTTGAATCCGAAGGTCAATCATTCCCAGTGAAGGTATGGGGGGAAAAGGAGTACGTTAGTCAAATAGAGGGCTCTCACGGGGGCGTAGTCCACGGCTTTAGCCTTAAGCTTGGGCTGTAGTTCTTGTATTGGGCGAACCAAAGCGTTAAATAGCGCCGTTTAGTGGCGTGCAGGGGGTAGTCGTCTTGTTGTGCTGGTAGGTGCGACTATGTGAGTTGACAAGAATACACTGCGGTATGTGTGAGTAAAGATTTTCCTTAGTGATCCAAAGGAGCAAGTAGAGTTACTGCAGACTGGCTTCCCCCCATATACCCCCGCGGATGCGGATTTCCTACCATTGAAGGAAATAGATCAAACTGCTAATCCCACCCACGCCGTAAATGGATGCCCTACCTGATCCATTTCAAATCCAGCCGGAGGTCTTCGAGCCTTGTTACGAACTAAAGTTCTAAAGCAAAGCGACCCCAATCCCTCCCCAGCCCAGGTCAAAGGTCTCCCCGCTCTTTTTAGGGGGTTCGTTACGGTCAGCAAATCAGCCCCGCATCGTATCGATAGCGATTCAGATCACTTCCCCAAGCCTGCCTAACCTAATTGTGTGTGAGCAATCAATCGTGACAAGTCGACCGATCCATAATGAAAGCACCTGTAGATAGAAGCCGTTTGCCGACCGGTGGACTCATCCTCAATGCCGTTTAGGCTCCCCAGTTCAGTCGGTTGTCCGCCGCTTTTCTTTCCCATGCCGGGTATGGCCTTATGGGTAGCAGCCTCCCACAGAGATGGCTTTGTGGTCACCTTCTATTCTGCTTGTTGGAAGGTTCGTCCGGGCCCGGGTCAACCCACCCTCAACTGAGAATCATGAGAAGCAGTACTGGTTGAAGGATCGGCTTTGGCTGTCGCAGATTATAGATCCATCTATACATCCACAAAGGTAGGTATCGAAGGGGCGAGTTTAGGAGCGCAGGACTTCACATTCATGGTTTGAGTTGGTCAACTATAAAGAGCAGAAAGGGGAATGCCCAAGAGGATAGAATCAAAGACAGTATCGATGCGATTTCCAGCTTTTCTTTAGCGGGAAAATCTCTTTGGGAGCTGTAGTAGCAGTTAACGGTAAGCGATAGGGGAGGTGAGGCTAGAGGAAAGGAGCAAACCCTACGTCTAATCACCGATACTTGGACCTGCTTGGGGACTGATTGGTTCCCCTTAGGTGGATTGGTCCCAGCAAGGCTATCTGTCTACTTGGCTCTGGTTGTAGGCCTTTCGCTTTGGGCTATCTTCTTTCTCCTCGTTCTTGGGACTTGCTTTAAGACTGTGTTATTAATCCTCTATTCCCTCTGTTTGGATCCCACCTTGTTCGAATCCTCATCCATTCTCCTTGTGTTGAGGTCGTCTTTCGAGCACTTCCGGTTCGCTATTCCCTTGTTAATTAATCTTTCCTGCCCCTGTTATCAATCAAACCTTTTCACCTTCTAAACTGATTTACCTTCCCAGTCCACTTCCTCTCCTAATATGATATCAGAATCGAAGATTGCTGCTAGTCTGATTTCATTTCTATCGACCTCTTTCTTCTTTCTATAATACAACTGATCGGTAAGGCTAAGCTGCCCAAACTGATCGGCAAGAGAGCGCCACCCATCCCCCTCACCACGCTGCTTCCACCCGCAGACACATACTTTGGGGTCGAAGACTCCATAGTGTCTTTAACCTACTGGATTTATGGGAGAAACCCCCATAGTGAAGCGCGCCTTTGAGGCTAAAAAGACCCTTGCCTATACATGTAAGCTTAGCGGGTAAAAGAGACCCGCTAGACAGCACTTTCCTTACCGTAAGGTAACTCGCTGCAATCCATTTCCAAAGTCTTCATATGCTCTTCAGATAGCTCCATCGAACTGCGATAGCTGCTAGTCTACCTATTCGTATTGGAACTATCCTACCTCCTATTTATAAACCCAGAACTCAGATATTTGATTCTTGGATGACTGATCTACTAAAGGTAAGTAACTTGATTAACCCGCTTCAAACCAATATGCGGCTTCTACGCTATCAAGAAAATACTAATCCGTTCAACAATTACGACCCCGCTATTACCTTTTCTCTAATAATATTCATCAGGATAGCACACGCACACCGTATTACAATTAGGGTATAAAAATACCATCCAGCCCTCATCACAGAGAATAGGCTCATCACCAGGTCCAATAGACGTGAGCTGTCCTGCCAGACAGAGTTCTTCCAAGAGTGTATACCCAGCATTATAGTCGAAGATAACTTTATCATTCTCTCTAGTTGAAATAAAAACTTCATTATTGAATCGGTAAAATGCTACCCCCGGAAACCTTTTGGCAAACTCTCGATCAAAGATCTCTATCAATGCTATATTGAATAAAGACCTCGCGATTTCACCCGCTGGTGGAATACCCCCAAAGCGTATATCATCCCTACGATTTCCGTCTTCATCAATTATAGGAAGATCAAATATAGAGGAAATTAGATTATAAACATCACCATCTCCAGTTAATGACTTAACACTATCTAAAACAAGACATTTAGGAATGATGCATAATGATCGCTTTAAGTCAAGCCGGTACAGTCTATTTACCTTACCCATTTCTTGGACGCGCTTATACACCACATTACGTTGATCATTTATTCTGTACCCTCCATCTTTTGGCAAGCCACCGTTATAAAGACGATACAACATTAAGGATAAACCCATAAACACCAATACATCCTCTTTATCTGGCATAAGCTCTACAAATAGCAGTTCTTATGAAAGACAGCCGTCTGTTAGGAAGAATTCAATCTCAAGCTCAAGACTTTAGAAGGGGGAAGGTAGCAGGTCTGTTGGTAAGCCCTTGAAGTCGAGCTAGGCATAACACTTTAACCACTCTTAGGCAAGCTCCTAGCCGAGTTCCAGAAAGCACCTAGCTGTCGAGCTAGTTTTGACTCCTTCTAATAAGCTCTTAGGCAAGCTAAGCTCCTTAAGCATAACACTCAAGCTGGCAAGCTTCAAAAGTCATCTTTGAAGGCTAGATAGCGGCCTTAGGAAGCAACTTAGATTGTGGTACCAAGGAATGAAACAACTACTTAAGCCGAAATGTGCCGTTCACTCTAGTAGCTTAGACCATAGTTGAGCCTCCTACTCCTTCCCTTAGAAGGACAGTCAAAAGCCGGTGCTTTGGTTAACGGCTTCCGAAGTGACTAATCGTAGCCAACTTATTAAAGATCTATGCTTTCTCTTATTAGAAAGAATATGTATATGATTGCGGAGATGAAAGAAGTAGACGAAAAACTAGAGATGAGAGAAGCGAGCCCAGAAAGAGAAGGAGAGGAAGGAAACTACGGGCGAAGGGCTAACCCAACACCAACCCAATAGAGCTAGCCAGCAAGCTCAGGCTAAGAGCTATCTCCCAACCTCTCCCTTATTGACAAAATGAGAGGGATTTCAGGCAATTAGCATATAAGAATTCCTGCCCTAGAAGATCGCATTTCTGACTTGAGCACCGTCTTTAGGCATTTCAGTTCTCAGGATCTTACGAAGAAAGGCTAAAGATCGTACTGAACACAACCCTATGATATGAGTTCAGGCGAGCCAGGAAAGCACCCTGAACTCATAGGGTGAAGGCGAGGAAGCTTGAAAAATTTTTTGCAGGGGCTCCTAAACAAGAGTTTTGACTGGGTAGATTTGCCCTTCTACGCCGTTTTAGGTGAGTTCGGACTCAATCATTGACCGGAGATTGGGACAGAGCGGATGGCAACTAGCTGACTTCTTCCTGTCACTCGTACAGATCTGATTGAAGATATTGCATTAGAAAGGGATACAAAGTAACTTCCGAAGATTGAAAGAGAGGCAATCCCAGTTCGATACTGGTCTTGTTGCACTTCTTCGAGTTAATGACGGATAGCCCGCTAGGGACTGCTTGGCTTGTTAGCGAGAAAGCGCATAAAAGAATGCCATTTATCGATCGATAAAATAGGCTCAAGTACATTAGTCCGTAACTGCCATTTTGACTAGGTGGATTTTGCCTTCTAGTTGACTTCTTTCTGCGGGATACCCTAGTTAGAGCAGTGAAACCTTTAAGGCAAGAGATGCGGGCAAGTCAGTCGCTAGAACTCCCAGATGCTAATAACTCGCTAGAAGGGGTAGAAAGCCTGTTCTTTTGGTACAAATCCTCTTTATTGAATGAAACTAGCTAGCTGTCTTTGAAGTCAAGTACTTAGCCGGAAAGGCAAGTCCATCGCGGGCACTACCCGACTTATTTCGGTATTGCATATAAGTACAAGTTTAGATGTGGCCATCTAGACAAGTGAAACGGTCCTTGCTGTCGAAGTTTACTAGTGGATAGGAATTCCATCGGTATGGCATTAGAACTGCTCGGAGAAGTTCGATATTGAAGGTATACAGTTCGATAGATCGGTATTGAAGTGAGATATTCAATCCTCTTTCTATTTAATGGTATTTCACTGCCTTTCATGTACAAGTATTGCAACTGAGACTGAGAGACAAGGGAGATCCCATTGAACTTGCCTTGATTGAATGAAGGCTAGCTGACTTCGATACTGAATGAACTCGCATGCTGGAGAACCGATGAGAGACATAGTCGATGCCAATATAGCTGTAATTTCACACTTGAGCTTTTCCCTTCGAAGAGTTGATCTTTCATTTCAAAAGTTCTATCTCCCCAATGGAGAAATGATGCTAGCCCTTTTTTCCTTCGATGACAGAGATTGAAATGGATAAAGTGGATTCTCCCTAATGGTGAAATGAGACTGATTTCTAGATTTCACTGATTTCAGTGATTGAACTGATGGCAATGAGGGCAACTAACTGACTATATAGGCATACGAACTAGCGGAATCCCTAAACTTAAGCTTAGCTGTCGAAGTGCACTACCGAAGTTCTGTCCCTTACGGCAATTCTGTCTTTGCGGGATTAGCTCTCGAAGTGCACTAGCTGACTTCTGTCCGATGGTTGGATTGAAGGATTGAACTGATGGCAACTAGCGAGCAATCTTACTCAATAGGGGCTTTCCATCTTAAAAGCCTTCCTTCTTGCTTGCTTGCGAGAAGGCTTTCTTGCGTTCTTGCTTAGCTTATTTCAAAGGGGAGGCAGTGGACCAATAAGCTAGCTGTCCCAACCAAGACAGGAGCTAGCCCCTTATCTTAAAGGCTATCGATTTCCTCCTTGAGGAGCAAGGAAGATCAGAGGTCACACTGGAAAGCTATCAACTAACCTGTAAGAAGACTCTTTCTTGGGGCTTCTTCTTAGTCCGTTAGGTAGTTGCCTAGAGCTATTAACTAGACCGAAAGGGGAATAACGACCAGTCTTCCTAGCGATGTACAATTCTTTTGGTATATGAAATCTCGATGTCTAGGTCAATTCAATATCGAACAGAAAGGTAGCAATTCTTTTGGCACAGTCTTTTGGTATATGCAATTGAGAAGCCAAAGTCAGATAGAAGGGCTTGCCTTCCGCACTTTCGTATACCAAATACGAATTGAGAAGTGACTTTGTACAAAAGTACATTGTACCATCAGTCAATCAAATTTATCCTATCCATTTAGAACTGGATTTTGTACCAACTAAACCTAAGCCAATAGAGCGTCTTGCCTTCGCAATATCGAAGGAGAAATGTAGTCAATGCTTTCATAGATGCCATACAACCATCCCTTCCCCTCCTAGTCCAAGAAGAGCTTCCCCGGCCCTAAAAACCTTGCTTCCTAAGCATACTGAGAAAGAATTAGCTGAGTTGTCACCAATGGGCATTCTAGCTGCAGCAGCAGAAGCCAAGTGTTCTTTCTTCTGTCCACGAGGACAAGATTTGATAGTGAGCATAAACTTGAGAAGATCTCTGAATGTAATCAAATGTGTGCCGCTCAAAACTATAGTAATCAATCATCTGCTTCATTTCTTTGCAATCACCTGTGCTGCTAAAGTTCTCAATAACCTTATCAAGCTCTAAGGTGCTTGCTAAGAATTTCAATTGCACAGTTATAGTTGTGCTCTGTAACACCAAAACTTTCACGGCATGAAGACTGAAGCTCCCCGTCGCGTCTTACTGACATCTTATAGGTAATAGAGTCTCAAAGCTGGGTTCCCCCAATGACAGCCTTCTTGTCTACTCACTTTTGGTACTAGTACACCTTTGCGTGGTTTCTGTCTTCACTTTATGGCAATTCTCTCGATCTCTGATAAGTCAGCTAAAGGAAGCAAACTCTAATATAAGTTAGTAGCTTTCACATCCTTACTCTCTATAGTCAGTAGCTTTCGCATCCTTTTCTTATCTATGTTCTTACCTCAAGTTTCTTTCCTTAGGCAGGTTTCACACTAAAGTTGAGAAAAGGCATAAGTGATAGAATTGAAAAGAAAAAGAAGTGGCGCTATAGAGCTGATTCCCTATAATAGAAGTGGAGGGGTTGCTTGCTATTCCCATAGAAATCGATGAAAGAGAACTAGGGAGTGGTTAGAAGAAGCTAGCTTTTAGGTAACCTTTGCTTAGAGGACCAGCTATACTACTAGTGACTTAGATCTTGTGAGAAAGCAGAAAGTCGGGTGCCCGCTGCTACTTTAAATGTGAAAGGAGTGAAGTTAGCCTATCAGTAAGCACTCCTTCTACTCTTTAGGAATCCCCTGGAAATAGAATGATGAAGTGATGGGTAAGCTTAAGTAATCCCTACCTTCCCTAGAGAACTGAGAAGAGATAGAAGTCTGATTAGCTCTTTTGACTTAGTCCGTTGCTTATCAACTCTATTAGCCCTTTATCTGAAAAAAGCTGGAATGGAAGAAGGGCGAGAAAGAAAGGTTGCCTACTACATCTAGGGACGGGACTGATCCCGAAAGAGAGGTCTTTCTTTCTGGTTATGAAATCGCTTAGATTGAAAAGCAAGTCGATAATGCCATAAGTCAAACGGGCGGGTGAGGCGAGAGTCCTTCACTGCACTCACTGGAGAGAAGGGATCATCTCCAATCTAGTTGTAAGGTCTTATCCCCTTATTAGTAGCCGCAGTGTAGGCCGGCTAATTAAGGAAAAAACTTTCACATATGCATCGGAAGACTAGAACATGTTTAATAAGCGTTAGTCGACCTCCGGAGGACAACAATTTTATTTTCCAACCTGAGATTATCTTTTTCATTTTCTCCACTAGAGGAAGACAATGTTCTCTCTTTATTCTCTTGAGGGACAAGGGAACATCTTCAATGATCTGGAATTTATGCGAGGAGCTCTGTTCGAGAGGAAGCACTGGCTCTTATCGAAATTTACCTTTTGGCCATTACAATAAGCTTCTTACTTGTTTCCAGAAAGATTTTAAGCTTCTTAAGATTCCGTTTATGGCCATTATATTATAACATCGTTTGCAAAGAGAGGGAGAGTGCTTCCTCTGAGTTTTGCTTCACTTTACTTTATTTCATTTCGGAATTTGCGAACAAAGGAACAGGCGGCATGTTTAGCCGCCACAAAGCATGGGAAAAGGAAGAAAAAAGCCGACTAGGGAATAAGGGGCCGTCCTATATCCCGCGCGAGAGGAAATCCCATTCTTTTTTCATATTTTTCTATCAGGTGAGTCCATAGCTTAAGATTTCAGCACTTTACTGCCAAACGTCCTTTCTTCATTCTATCTAGGCAGGAATCACGATGAGAAGCAGTCACACAAAATAGCCCCAATTCATATTTCAGCTTGGCTGCCGAAACTATGGGGCGCCGAACCCGAGAACGTCAAAGATAGGTTCTTTCTGTTGGATAGTCGAGCTAAACCGCGCGGAAGCAGTCTCGAACACTATCTAATATGATAGTGGTTGCGACCTCAACTCCAGATCAATGCAAAAGAAAGCATCTAAAGAGGAAGGCTCCTTGTAGAGCTAGAAAGCTGCTACTTTCTAAAAGAATCTCTTGAATGTAGTACGGTACTACCAACCCGACCACTGTTGCTTTCTTTCAAGCTTTCCTGTTGAACATGATCCCCCATGTGCTCTCTTCTTGACTCTGAGCTAAGTCTCTGCCTAAAGAAAGAAAGGAAAGAAGAAAAGCATCCCGAATTAGATGGAAAGAAGCCATGCTTCATAGCACTCTACGGAAAGCTGCTTAGTCTATCGATTTGGCCTCATCTGCCTGTTTCTACGCGGATCGGGATCGGAATTGGATATTGTACGACAGGATCCCCATCCAGCCCTGGTGTTTTCGTTTCGCTAACGATAAAGGCCGGAAAGCGTGGGACCTATTTAAGTGACCTGGCCGATGGACTCAAACTTGAAGTCGGCGTTACTATTTATGTCAATACGAAAGGAGTGGCTGGCTTTTTCTTTTGAGTAGCAGGCAAAGGAGAAAGTCAGTCTTCTGTCATTGCTCCAGTTGGCCCCTTTTCTTCCTTAAATCAGTGATGGAATTGATCCAAGAAAGCGGGCATTTTTGAACGTTATCACTTCCTTCGATCTGTAACTGCTATTCAAAAATCGTAGTTCTCGGCTTTCTGCTTTGATGAAAGAAGGTTTCTAGTCTAATCTTAAATAAACCTATAGACAAAGGCCTTCAGAAGAGACATGATGGAGTAAGACAGGAGGTTGGACTTGGATAGCTAGAGCTAGGAGGAAGGGGCGTGAGATAGGCTTCTAGTCAACCGATTAAGACTACTACTTCTTTCTAGTAGACACTAGAGCGATGGACTGTGAGAGGAAGCAAGTGAAAGTTACTACACGAGGAAGTCAAGTGAAGGCGCCTACCTTCCACTAACCTATCTTCTATAGGAACTGGGGGTTGAGCCCATGCATTTAGACATAACCGTATTCCCCCTTTTCCGACCATCCTATCTGCGAAGTGTAAGGTCTCGTCTCTATTCGAATAAGCCATTCCATCCTTCCATATTTAAATTGAACCTCTCCCTCTCCTTACAGTCGAGTGGCTTTGCACCTTGCGGTCGAGTGGCTTCGCTCCTATACTAGAACCCTGCTTCTTCGATCTGCAACCTCCTATCTTATTTGACCTATCTTCTAGGGCCCTTCTATCGACCGGTAAAAGGTTCACTTTCTCAAGGAATAGAGGAATAGGCTAAGGTCCTTCACTTTAAAGAATAAATGGGCTAAAGGCTCACTAGTAGCATAGATAGGCTTCAAATCAAAGGCTCAAAAAGACCGGCTTTTCTTTCCCTTACTTAAGCCTTAGATGTCACCTTCACTCGCTACTTCCTTCTTTAGCCTTCAGGCACTAAAGGAGCGACGAAGGAGCTCACTTCCTTCAACCAGACACTGCTCGAACTTACAGTCAGTCTTTCGCTCATTCCTTCATGACGGCTGATAGATTCAATGGTCGAACTGGTGGACATTCCACAGCCCTGGTTTCGGACCGGTTCATGAAAAGCAAAGGGGGAACTTACTGGTTCCAAGGAGAAGGATTGTAGGGAAGAGTTTTTAATATACTACTATAGGCATTAGAGCCAAGGAGAGCGCTTTCTATTTCCTATTTCAGTGGACAGGCTAGCTTTCTAATGGTAGAGAGAAAAATGTGCATTTTAAGCTTGTTTTCGATTCATTGATTAAACTAAGCCAAGGGTAGACCACCCGACCTTGGCTTAGTATCTCAAACCGGATTCGTTGGGAGAGTCATTTTTCAGAGTCTAGCAGCTGTTCTAGATGTGGACACCTTTGAGGATTGTTTACATGTTTTGCGTGAGTGTCACTTTGCAAAATTGATCTGGAACATCTTTATTCCCACTGAGCATCAAAGTGCCTTCTACTCCTTGGCATTCACGGATTGGTTATGTAGCAATGCTTCTTGTAAAGATCTTAAGTTTGGTTTTGATTGCCAGTGGCGTACGACCTTCTGTGCGATAGCATGGAATATTTGGGTTTGGAGGTGCCGAGCTGTTTTTGATGGAGACTTTCTTCTCCCTCATGATCCTAACCGGAGGATTGCTAACGATGTTGAAATTGCTGTCTCTGCTTTCTATTCGAAGAAAACGGAGCCAAGTATGAAGGTAACCAAGTTTCTTGCTTGGGAATTTCCTTCCGTTCAAATTAAAAAAAAAATAGGGATGGTGCTTCCAAGAGGAACAAAGACTTGCATGGTGCTGCCACGGGACATTCGTCGGGGTGCTGGTGGCCTTCTCCGAGACTGTTCAGGAACATCTTTATGTGGGTATACCTGAAAAATTCCTCAACCTTCGCCCAGAAATTAAAGAACTTAAAGGGTAGATTGACCTTTCTAAACTAAATGCTAGATCTAACAATACAAGGGCAATGATCAGAAATGCCTCTAGGCAAAAATTCCGCTTCAGTAATAGCCTATCTTTTCTCTAGCCTGGAGCCGGCACTCCTAAACCTAAAGCAGTTAGCAAGCAGTTAACCATCTTTCTCAATATCCTCTACGCCTACTTCTCTTCCGAATCCAAGACTTGTTTCAAACTTTAAAGCAGTCAATCAAGCAGCACTGACCGCTATTCCATAGATAGCATAGAGCTCTTACACAGCGCCTAATAGGCTAGCTGAACTATAAAGGCTGGATTTCCCCGATGGAGAGGCAACCAACAGGCTGTGCTCAGTCTTTTCAGAATCGGATTGGACTGGAGAAAAGAAAGCAATTCATGCGGAATCGGACTGGAGAATGCGATTCATGCAGAATCGGATTGGACTGGAGAATGCCATTAATTGCTATATGAAGTGGAATAGCCAGATGCGAACTGGTGTTACCAGCACAGGATGCAAATAGGTTGCCCAGACGAGGTCTTTCATCCACTAGTACGAGGAAGGTTAAGGAGCTAGGTGCTTTAAGGCTAGCGGAAGGATGTTCTTCCCAAGAGTGGTACTCAGAAGAAGAAAAGGTTGTTGTTCCCGCAGCACTCATTGATACTGAAAAGTGGTCGTGAAAGGAGACTGCTTTTGCTTTGAATGCTTACCCAAGCTCTTTGACAGACTCGGCTGTGAACAAATCCTCTCTTAGAGAATCGACCGTTCACTCATGCTTTGGACGAGAGAAAGTCTGATTAGTCTTCCGCTTGAACGGTGATATCTATAATAAAGAATACCTGTCTCAAGGTAAACAGGAGTTCCCGGCTCAAGCCAAATGATACCGGCGCAAGGTAAGTAAATTCTTTAGTTTAGGGAAGGATCCCAAGTGCCATCGATTTAGCTCTTGGAAGAAGGGAAATTCAATTTGGAAGAGTGGGCATAAATAAGAGATCTTCTCTCTTTCCCGTGCTTGAGGAAGCGAGTGACTCCCGGTCTTATTTAAAGAGAGTGAAATGAGCCATTAGCTCTGGGAAAGAAGGAAGAGAAAGGGAAGGAATCACTATAGTTACTCAAAAGGTTCGGAATCGAATCCGTTCAAGTTGAAGAAGCTGTGAAAAAAGAAGAAGCTCTTGTCACTTTCGGTGTAAGCGCAGTTGGAGGAAGGGGAGATGGGATGAGTGAGGTGGGCCCCTTCACACTTTCGTTTTCTGGAATGAAAAGAATGGATACGACAGTGGTGCGCGTAGGAACCACAGGGATGCACTTCATGGACAAACTTGGGCTGAAGATGGCATTTTTGATCGCCTAGCCATTCGTGCGTGCAGGCAGGTATGCTATTTGGTCAATCCGGGATGATGAGATAGGGCGAGAGTGGGTCTGGTTGCGATCTTCTGAATGCTGAGGAGAGCAAAGAATGGATCGCATTCACTTTGAAGTCCCTCCCCAAACTCATTTTCCGAGGAATAACCAAGTGCGATAAAGAGCAAGCGAAAACCAACCCTTGCCTTTATCTTAACAGAGATTACCTTTAATAATGATATAATTGCTTGACGAAAGTCTAGGAGTCGGAAGTTAACCAACTGACTACCCTTCCTTCTCTTCTGAGATAGGGAAAAGGAACTGAAAGAGGTCTCTCTTGCCCCTTCAAGTTTACCTACTACGGTACCGGAGTGAATATGATCTCCACCATACATACGTAACGCTTTAGCTAGTACACGAAAGTAAAGTGTATACCATGATTCTTCTGTCTATCAATAATTGCATGCATTGCGCGGTGGATGTGAAGAAGTAGGCCATTATCTCGGCAATAATGAGACAAGCAGATGCTTGACTTTTTTACTTTTTCTCTAATACCTCTTGGGGGCTTTCCCAGCCTGCGGTGGTGGGGCTTTTGGATCCCAGGCATGTGATGATCCACCTTTCCTCTCATGAGGATATGGTTAAGGCCTGGACTAGGGAATCTCATATTATTGACAGCTCCTTGTTTAGGTTATTTCGTTGGTCGCCTGATTTTAATCCTAGATATGAATCCTCTCTCTCTGCTGTTTGGATTCGGCTTCCCTACCTTCCCTTGCCATTTTTGACTCCTGCATACCTTAAAGGTCTTGTGGGAACCTTTGGACGATTCCTTCGTGCAGATGATCGCACTCCTGCCTTGGCTCATCCCATGTTTGCTCGTGTATGTGTTGAGATGGATGTCTCTCAGCCTTTGCCTTCTAGGGTTTGGGTTGGCCCATCCAAAGAAGAATGAATTCTCCCTGTCGCGAAAAGAATATCGAATGACTAGGGACTCCATACCTTACCAAAGTTAGCATTCACTTGCTTCGCCGCTTCGCGCCTCATCTGCACTTAGGGAGTCGGGGATGGACCGACTGTCTGTCTTTATCCATATCTTTACTATGAAGAACCTCTTGTCCCTCTTCGTCTTGCCAAAGGGGGATTGAAAATAGAGAATTTCCCCAACTCAGTCTCTTTTTTAGTCTTTTTTCATCACTCTACCTATTGTATTGCCAACTAGAGAGTGATTTGAACTTCGTTAAGTCTAGTTGGCAACTGAACAAAGCTCTCGATCAACTAAAGTCAGTGTCCGGATCAGGAAAAGTCTCAGGTGACTGAAGAACTCAGCGACGAGTTGACAAAAGAAGCCCTAAAAATGGACATGAAGAGGAATTAGCTTAGGTTAGCGACTTGACAACAACCATACTTCCTTCTGCCCCATGTGGAAAGTCAGCAAGTAGATTTTCGCTAGGTATATAAAGCCAGTTATTTGTCCAACAGAAGGCCTACTACTCCTAACTAAGCACTTCTAGCAGTAGGACTCTCTTTTGCTAATACTTTTTTTTCTTTTTGACCCCGCTGAAGACATATTCCTTTGTCTCTAAACCAATTTATATTATTTTTTAGGACTTTCTGTTGTAAATGAATTCTTCTTCGCGAAGCTGAGGTTTAGGGGAAAGAGGAAAGTCTTCGATCCGGTTTAGATTCACTTGTCGACTGAACCCCTAGCAATAGGCAGGCGTGGGATTCCTCCTTTGGACTTGACTCTTTTCTTTGACAAAAGAATGCCCAAGGACATGGAACCTTAAAGTAAAGGAAGCTTCACTTCGAAGACTGGATCTAGCCGGAGCTCTTCGTCACTTTGTGCTTAGTTACTAGGACCTTGTTCCTGGGATGGGACTCTTGCCATACGCATTCCTTTGTTAACTTCTGTCATAGCCTGGTCTTAGAGACCATCCACTCCGATGCTTCTTGCCTCATCAAAGTTTTGCTTGCGTAGATAGCCATCGCTTTTGCCCGGTAAACTGATCCTAGCAGAATGAATCTTTTGAGCTTTTATAAGACAATCCTTATTCGCTCTTTAGTATCCTTCGTTTCGGAAAGGGGGTGAAAATCGGGCCTACTATGGCAAAGAGATTGGGCTATGATTTCGTCTTGTGTAGTTCACTTTCCATTGAGCAATAAGCCTCAGTTTGTCTTGTCCAGTCGTTTAGAGTCCTTTCACGCTATTCCTCGCGTGTCGAATATTCCAGCAGGTGACAGAAAGAATAAGAATTCTAATTGAAGAGCTTAGGCGCGAAGGTAGTCTCATAATAGATAAAAGGGCTAAAAGGCGAACGAACTGAAGGCCCTGCGATAGACATCATGCTTAGGATTCTCTTTCAGCTGCTTTTTCTTAACTTAGGGCGTTAGCTGGCAATAGCCATCGGTGCGAGGTCAAAGGCAGGGATAGGCGAGGAAATAGGAAACTTCATCCTTTACAAAGACTTTAAAGTTTAGGGCAGTCCAAACTATGCTTTAAGACCATGTCATAGGGACGGTCTTTCAAATGAGAGCCGGTAACTCAGATTCGATAGAAAGACACTGACTCTAAACTTCAATGAATCAACCTTCGGTTGCTGGTTATAGCCCTGCTGTGACTGTCTTACTTGCCATCTATCCGCTCTGGTTCTTATCAAACTATTCCTTACTACAGGTTTTATGCAATTGTATCAGTCTATTTTGTCTTAAGAAGCCCTAACTACGGACTAATGGGCAAAGGAGGTAAAAGAAAGCCCGACGCTGCTCACTGACCTCGTAAACTTTCTTGGAGTCATAGTGGCAAGGGTCGTGAACTCTACTAAGTCTGTTGAGAAGTTAGGTTCAAATCCAGGATAGGTATGGAATCTTAGTCAGTTGATAGGCAATATGGAAAGAAATCAGACTATTTGCTATATTCTAAAAAAAGTGTAAGCGCTTATCAGCATCACTGGTTTTATTAATTCACCAAGTACTTTAGCTGCTAGGCGATACGCAGTTCCTAATTATCCAGTATCTCCAGGAAGCTTGAGACTAAATATTCGTTGTGTAGCGACAAATAGAGACCAAAGTACTTTGTCAGTGATTCTAACTTTCATTCAGTCTGATTATGCGACACCGGTCTTTGAAGTTGAACATGCCCCTTCTGCCATATAGTTTCGAGGTCAATTCCTCTTTCTAACTTCTTTTCTACCGGTTGAGACAAAGTCACGTACGACGAAGAAAAAATAAGCCTCAGTCTTATCTCGAAAGACTCCATTACCGGGACTACTAAAACGATATTTCACTCGAAGACGGCGGCAGTCGCAACAAAGCGAAGCCTTCTTTTTCATTGTCTTACTTTACACGCAGAGCAGGAGCTGGTGTCTGGATCTCCAGCCCCATCTGCATAGGAGTTATTTGGGTAGAAGAACCCATCGCAAATAGTTCTCTTAGTATCGGAGTCTTCTTTTGACAGCTTGTAGATGTGCTTGTCGAGGAGCATGCATAAACTGAAAGACTTGATTCACAGCAAACGTCATGTCGGGCCGGGTCAACGTGAAAGACTTTAGGCCTCCCACCATACTTGTATAGTTCCTTGGATCAAGTCTTTTCTTTGAGTAAAGCCAAAGCCTTTAGCGACTAGCCTGACCTTTTCCTCCTAAGAGGAATCACGACCACCACATTCCCTTAAAACCTGGTAGTGAGCCTGTGAGTGTAAGGCCCTACAGATACCCCCACATCCAAAAGGCTGAGATAGAAAAACAGGTCAAGGAGATGCTGTTAAGTGGTATTATCAGGGCAAGTGTGAGTTCTTATGCCTCTCCAGTGTTGCTGGTGAAAAAAAGGGGCAATACCTGGAGATTTTGCGTGGATTATCGAGCACTCAATGCCATCACCATTAAAGAGAAATTCCCCATCCCAATAATTGAGGAATTGCTTGATGAATTACATGGTAGCAGGAGATTTTCGAAGCTTGATTTGAGAAGTGGTTACCATCAGATTCGGGTGTTTGAAGATGATATACACAAGACTGCATTTCGAACTCACCAGGGCCATTACGAGTTAAGAGTTATGCCCTTTGGTTTAACTAATGCTCCAGCCTCATTTCAGGCTTTAATGAATGAGGTTTTCATGGATTATATGAGGAAATTTTTACTGGTTTTTTCGATGACATCTTGATTTACAGTGACAGCCTAGATAGCCACTTGCAACACTTGAGGATAGTGTTTGAAACTTTAAAACAACACAAGTTGTTTGTGAAGAAATCGAAATGCTCTTTCGGTCAGGCAAGGTTAGAGTATTTCGGGCATGTGGTGAGCAGTGAAGGGGTATCAGCAGATAAAAGCAAGATTGACAGCATGTTGAGCTGGCCACAACCCACTACTGTCAAGGGGTTGAGAGGCTTTCTGGGTTTAACAGGCTATTACCGAAAATTTTGAAAGGGGTATGGGGTTATCAGCAAGCCACTGACCAATTTACTGAATAAAGATAGCTTCACCTGGAATGAAGAAGCAGCAAGGGCTTTCAGTCGTGTTCTGATGCACACCAAGTCTTTGTCACAAGTTCTGAGTGAAGTTGTGCTCGTTCTTGTGCACCTCTGCTTGGATATGATCTACCATGTGACATATGCTACTTTTGTCTTGCTGCAATGGAGTGATTGCTGCTCACGTGCACGGGCATCTACTGATTCACTTGATGACTGATGCTCGGCCACTGCTGCTGCTACTACAGAGTATTCTTCTCCTTGGTTCCTCTTGAAGCTCGGGGATGTAGTTACATGCTCATGATACTACTGTAGTCGACTTAATAGTGATGTACTTTGTAATATACTTTTTGCTACCTTGCTCTCCCAAAGGAGCTTTCTAGCTACTGATCTCCTCGACCATCTTCCTTCTGGTATAAAGGAAAGAGCTTCCCGAGAGCCCCTATGCGACCTTCCACTTGCAGAGAGTCCTGCCGATGTAGCTCTTGTTCTTCTTCCTTATCGAGGTATTCCCTTTCCTCTGATCAACAATTAAAGTTTCATTCAAGTCGTCACCTTAGCGAAAGCACTAAGTAAGCAAACTACCTTAATGAAATATGAAAGCGGCTGAAAAGAAAGCCATTTTTCGATAGTTATTCAAGGTGAAGTAAATCCCCTATATCTGATAGCTGTAACAGGCCTTCTTCTTACAGAGAAATGCCCCTATTGCGAATCTCTCTCATAAGAAAGAAGAGAGCTAGCATAAGCAGAGCTACCAGCTATACTACCAGAAGAGCAGCTACTATCAGTCCTAAAGAGCCAGTATCCGTCCTTCACTCTTAACTTAAGGAAAGGATAGACCTTAGCGCTTCCTCTTGATCACAGTAATGCGGGAAGTCTGGCTAAAGGAAGATAGCATATCATAAAGAGATGAAAAAAAGAAAAATTAAGGCGTCAGCGAGGGACCTCTATAAAGTCATTATCTGATAGCTTTCACAGGGCTTCTTGCTAAAGATAAATTGACATAGAGAGCGACTGATTCCAGGCTTAGTATCTTCGGTTTCATCTTATAGGCTGACTTGCATCACTCTAATAGGATTCCTTGCTTGCATCATATCGTACAAATAAGGCATTAGAGAGCCCTTTCTCTTCCTTTATTCGCCGCAGGAAGAAATTCCAACTATGCTGCCTTCTAACGATAGGACTGGAATCCGAGCTCCTAGGCAAAAGCTTGAAGCTTGAAGACAGAAAGAGAAGAGATTAACGGGATGCTTTATAGTCGAAGTTGCGCCTAATGCTTAATCTAACTATTAGGTACTATATTAGAGAAAGACTCAATCTGCCCAATACTATACGCTAGGAAGAACTTGATTAGGGTAGTAGCCCAGCTCTTGAAGGGGGAAGCACATAACTAATAGGGTTCAGGCTTATACGATTCATGTTATCCCCCCGAAGCCCCTATCGCCTGCCTGGAACTCCTGAATTCACTCTTTAACTAGAGGAAGCGCCTAAAAGGGAAGCAACTGGGCTAGACTGCTGATCTTATGGAGTAGTCTGACCCTGGGAAAGAGACTGTAATCGCTGCCGAGAATAAACATGCTGTGCCGGGTGACTGGAATCCTCTGAGGTCAGCTGAACAGGCTGACAATCGGCAGAAGATGCTGAGCAAAGCTGCTGGCTTGAAGCGTGAGGCTGATCCGTAACATCAACTGCAGAAGAATGCGGTTAGAGTTGATGAACAGGAGAAGGCCGCAATACATCTCCATCATCATTCTCCCCCGGGGCTGATTAATTAGGTTAAGGAAAATATGAAGCGCCCCCATTAAAGAGAACATTCAAGGATACATCGAGTCTCTTGGATTTCACGTCATAGCGTCTATACCCGGACTGAGCATATCCAAGAAAGACACAAGTGGTTTCCTTGGGGACAATTTCTCTCTTAACTGCGCAGGAATATGAACAAAAGACGTGCATCCAAACACTCGAGCCTATAGTACTGCTCCAGTAAGAAGTTCGTGAGGTGCCGCTGCAGCTTCTTCCCTCTCTCTTCCCCCAAAAAAGGATAGAGATGCCCCGTCCCTTCTTTATGCACATCCATATACATAGCCAGACACAAAGGTGTACAATCCGGTAAAAATCTGCGGTTCTTTAAGTTCATTCACTGTAGGTTCTCTTACTTGCTCTAGTGGCTGGCAAAGGCCAACCGAGAGGGGAGAACGAATGGCTCAGGAATCGACTGGTTCCGAGCAGACTCGTGGAGCTGCAGTTTGGATTATCGTAGAAAGAATAAGAGGAGCCGTCTTAGGAAATGACTTAACTTAAAAGACAGATGACGCCCCAGCTTGACTCGAGATCAAGACTCCTTACAGCTCGCACCAATAGCGGAGCGGCCGGAGATTGATTGAAAAGGCGCAGCCCTGCCGCCCCCCTAGCCGCCTACCTACTCGTGTTCGTAGCTCGATCGGAGGTCAAGACTGTGGTCCGGCGGAAAAACAGAAGTCGTCCGTATCAAGTGATACGTGAATTGCTCAGTAGTGCTTCGCCACTACCGTAGCTGGCGGAAATAGCTTAATTGGTAGAGCATAGCCTTGCCAAGGCTGAGGTTGAGGGTTCAAGTCCCTCCTTCCGCTCCCGGCTTCGTCGTTTAGTGGTAACGAGTGTGCGCCCCTTTAGAGATAGGGGTGAGCAGCAAGCAGCCCCTTGTATAGGGTTCCAAACCTATCTTCCTAATAAGAAGAAAGGGGCAAGCCAAAACCTAGTCCTAACAAGTTGCTGGCTTTTCATCAGCCCTTGCGCGCTAGCCTTTTCCCTTACTAGTAAGGGGCTGCTAGTTGTAGCGCGCATTGTACTAGTGAATAGGAAAAGCGAATTGAGATTACTAATGACGGATGGAGGTTGAGGATAGAACATGTTCGGTCCCTCGCCCTTATCTCCTTCGCCGGAGACTGCAAATGATGGGAATCCTATCGATAAAGAAGAGGTATAAGCATCGCCTCTCGATCCAATCCGTCTTCCCTGGCCTCCCCAAAACACTCTTGATACGAAAGAGACCTCCCGCCATAGAGAAGAGATCTAAAGTCTGGGTCCCCTCGATCACCCTCCCTTGAACCTGAACTGGTCGAGAGAGATGAACCCGCACCACATTTTAGAACCTTCGAACCGAAAGCCCCAACTAGAGATGGAATTCCAGAACCTAAACCACTCCGTTGAGAGCTCCGTGACTCGTTCAAGGGAAGGTCCACCAATGATTGCCATTCTCCCCCTATCTGTCTCTTGATCCCTCATTCCACTAATCCGTTGTTACTTTACTGATTCATTCAAGGCATAGACTCCCTCTTTGTCTTATTAGCGCAGGTGTTCGTCAACGATGAAAGCCGCTTAAGACTCGAAGAAAGAGGGCTAGGCCCCCGGGAGGGCTTTCAGGGACTGGGTAGGGTGGATTATAGAGCTAGGGGCT